GGCTCGGCTCATGCATAAATGGCCATCCCCGGTACAAGAAAAGGTTCCATCGGAACAAATTTTTATTTTAATTTTGGGTACCCCCCTTTTTAAGTGTGAAAAGAAATGACAAAAAGATATTGGAACATCGGTTTGGAAGAGATGATGAGAGCAGGAGTTCATTTTGGACATGGTACTAGGAAATGGAATCCTAGAATGGCACCTTATATTTCTGCAAAGCGTAAAGGTATTCATATTATAAATCTGACTAGAACTGCTCGTTTTTTATCAGAAGCTTGTGATTTAGTTTTTGATGCAGCAAGTAAAGGAAAACAATTCTTAATTGTTGGGACAAAAAATAAAGCAGCTGATTTAGTGTCGCGGGCTGCAATAAGGGCTCGGTGTCATTTATGTTAATAAAAAGTGGCTCGGCGGCATGTTAACAAATTGGTCCACTACAGAAAAAAGACTTCATAAATTTAGGGACTTGAGAACGGAACAAAAGACAGAGGGATTCAACCGTCTTCCGAAAAGGGATACAGCTGTGTTGAAGAGACAATTATCTCGCTTGGAAACATATCTAGGCGGGATTAAATATATGACGGGATTGCCTGATATTGTAATCATCATCGATCAGCAAGAAGAATATACGGCTCTTCGAGAATGTATAACGTTGGGAATTCCAACCATTTCTTTAATCGATACAAATTGTAATCCCGATCTCGCGGATATTTCTATTCCAGCAAATGATGACGCTATAGCTTCAATTCGATTCATTCTTAACAAATTAGTATTCGCAATTTGTGAGGGTCGTTCTAGCTATATACAAAATTATTGATTAATAATAAGATAAATAAATCAATTTTTTTTGAGGGAGGGACTCCCTGTATTTCGATTTATAAAATTGGTTACTACTCCTGAATCGTACAAAAGAAAAGAGATAAAAAAACGGGGAATATTGTGTGATTAGTTTAGTTGGTATCCAAAACTCAAATATAAAATTAAAGTAAATTAAGTAAAAAAAAAAGGAGATCTTGAATCAAAATAATTTAAAGTTCTTATTTCTGTCAGAGGGCAATATGACTGTTTTATCATGTTCCATCAACACACTAATAAAAGAAGGGTTATATGAGATATCTGGTGTAGAAGTAGGCCAACATTTCTATTGGCAAATAGGGGGGTTCCAAGTCCACGCGCAAGTCCTTATTACTTCTTGGGTTGTAATTGCTATCTTATTAGGTTCCGCAGTTCTAGCGGTTCGCAATCCACAAACCATTCCAACTGACGGCCAAAATTTCTTTGAATTTGTACTTGAATTCATTCGAGACGTGAGTAAAACCCAGATTGGAGAAGAATACGGCCCATGGGTTCCCTTTATTGGAACCCTGTTTTTATTTATTTTTGTTTCTAACTGGTCAGGAGCCCTTTTACCGTGGAAACTTATCCAGTTACCTCAAGGGGAGTTAGCAGCACCAACGAATGATATAAATACGACGGTTGCTTTAGCTTTACTCACATCAGTAGCATATTTTTATGCGGGTCTGAGCAAAAAGGGATTAGGGTATTTCAGTAAATACATTCAACCAACTCCAATTCTTTTACCCATTAACATCTTAGAAGATTTTACAAAACCCCTATCACTTAGTTTTCGACTTTTCGGAAATATATTAGCCGATGAATTAGTAGTTGTTGTTCTTGTTTCTTTAGTACCTTTAGTGGTTCCTATACCTGTCATGTTCCTTGGATTATTTACAAGCGGGATTCAAGCTCTCATTTTTGCCACCTTAGCTGCGGCTTATATAGGTGAATCTATGGAGGGTCACCATTAACTTTTTTTTTTCAAATATTCGTTTTTAGGTTATAGAATAGTTGGTTTACGTTATGTAAGAAACACTTGTATATGTGATATGTGATATTTGATATTAACTAGGTATATATTAGTTAAAGGTCCATATAATCTGCCCCACTACTTTTGTGAATTTCGATTTCGAATTTAGATAAGGATTCGATTAGAAGTTCTTCCTTTTTATCTGTCAATTGGATCTGTCAATTGGCTGAAAAAACAAACGATAAAAACAAAAAGAACGAAGAATTCAAAGAATGGTTCACAAAAAAGAAATGGCATAAACAAGTCGTATCTATTTTGAATTTTTCAAAATCCCGCGGATAGGAACGAATATCAAAGTAATTCTTATGATTCAATAATAAAATTCTATTATTTCAATTAAAGTTTTTGGTTATTTTAGCTGGATGAATCTTAGCGATGAATTAATTATAATTAAGTTCTCGGTTATTCGATGATTGTATCATTAACTATTTCTTTATTTTGGTGTGAGGAACTTATCATGAATCCACTGATTTCTGCTGCTTCGGTTATTGCTGCTGGGTTGGCTGTTGGACTTGCTTCTATTGGACCTGGAGTTGGTCAAGGTACAGCTGCGGGTCAAGCTGTCGAAGGTATCGCGAGACAACCTGAGGCAGAAGGAAAAATCCGAGGTACTTTATTGCTTAGTTTGGCTTTTATGGAAGCTTTAACAATTTATGGCCTAGTTGTAGCATTAGCGCTTTTATTTGCGAATCCTTTTGTTTAATCTTAGAAATCAGAAAATTCTGAATTTTTTTTTTTCATAGTTTTTTTAATTCTATCAAGATTTAACTCCTACAATTATTCATTGAGACAACAATTCTTGGGAAGGACTAATTTGAGGATGGGGAATTAGCACATCAATTCGCTTTCTTCCTTCCCTTTATTCTTTTAGTTTAATGGAAACTTTTTTGTTAAGGAGTGTTGCGCAAAAATAAAGTTTAGGTTTTTAAAAATTGACATCAAAATTGGTCTCAAATTTTAGCTTAATTCTAATAAGTCTTAAGTCTCATTATTATTATTGAAAATTAAAAATTTTGGAGAATAGAGTTGTAAATAGAATAGGTTTTTTATTCTGTTTACAAATATCCAAATAGGTAAATGAAATTATAAATTATTAACTGAAATTTTCTTTTTGTTTTCAATAAAAAGAATAAAAAAAAAAAAGGACAGAGTTCTTTTTTTATAGTTTAGCTAGAAGAGGAGATTATATGAAAAATTTAACCGATTCTTTCGTTTACTTGGGCCACTGGCCAGCCGCCGGGAGTTTCGGGTTTAATACCGATATTTTAGCAACAAATCCAATAAATCTAAGTGTAGTCTTCGGTGTATTGATCTTTTTTGGAAAGGGAGTGTGTGTGAGTTGTTCATTTCAAGAATAGTCTGGATTCATCCAGTGGCACTATAACTAGGAAAGAGTGCCTAATCCCGCGAATTACTTCTGAATAAAAAATTCAATAAAAAAATCATATTTTAGAACCATAGCATTTCGTTATTCTTTGGTAAGTCTACTTGACTTTGATTCTCTATTAACCAAAAATTTGGGACCATTAATTAACATGGTTAAAGCTAAATTGTTTGAAGTTCAGATGCAACATGGTACTCTTTCTACTATATGTAGTCTAATTCAAAAATGAATAAGATTTTCAAAAAGATATAGTTAGACTTTTTTCGATATAAAACACTCATGTCGATAAAATTTTTGGAGTCTTTTTGTATAATGCAGAATTGATAACCTACGTATAAAGAAATACGAATTCTTTGGATTTCAAGAAAAAAAACAACTTTGCTGACAATTATCAATTTTTTATTGGTCAGAAGAATCCTCCGACTATTTTTGTCTTGGATTGGTGATCTTTTTCGATAGAAATAGATATTGAATATTAATTGAATACAAAAATTGAATACAAAAAAATCGGGAGAGGATAGGCTCATTACATGAAAAATATGGGAATGAAAGTCTCATAAATAATTGATAAATGATTGGAATAAGTGAGCATGAGAGCCAAATGAATCGAAAGATTCATGTTTGGTTCGGGAAGGGATCATAGAACTTTTTTTTACTGAATGGAAAGATAATCTACTTTCATTAAATGATTTATTAGATAACCGAAAGCAGAGGATATTAAATACTATTCGAAATTCAGAAGAACTACGTGAAGGAGCTATTCAACAATTAGAAAACGCCCGAGCTCGCTTGCGTAAAGTAGAAGCGGAGGCAGATCAGTTTCGCGTGAATGGATACTCTGAAATCGAACGAGAAAAATTAAATTTGATTAATTCAACTTCTAAGACTTTGAAACAATTAGAAAATTACAAAAACGAAACCATTCTTGTTGAGCAACAAAGAACAATTAATCAAGTCCGCGAACGTATTTTCCAACAAGCTTTACAAGGAGCTATAGGAACCCTAAATAGTTGTTTGAGTAACGAGTTACATTTACGTACTATTAATGCAAATATTGGTATGTTTGGTACGATGAAAAAAATAACTGATTAGTCCTTTCCTTACGATTATGATAGGCATTATTTTTTTTCTTCCAAAAAAGAATTAGGACAATACTCATGGTAACCATTAGAGCCGACGAAATTAGTAATATTATCCGTGAACGTATTGAGCAATATAATAGAGAAGTAACGATTGTAAATACCGGTACTGTACTTCAAGTGGGCGATGGCATCGCTCGTATTTATGGTCTTGATGAAGTAATGGCAGGTGAATTAGTAGAATTTGAGGAGGGTACTATAGGTATTGCCCTTAATTTAGAATCAAATAATGTTGGTGTTGTATTAATGGGTGATGGTTTGATGATCCAAGAAGGAAGTTCAGTCAAAGCTACGGGAAAAATTGCTCAGATACCGGTGAGTGAGGCTTATTTGGGGCGTGTTATAAACGCCTTGGCTAACCCTATTGATGGTCGAGGTCAGATTTCAGCTTCGGAATCTCGGTTAATTGAATCTCCTGCCCCAGGTATTATTTCGAGACGTTCTGTATATGAGCCTCTTCAAACAGGACTTATTGCTATTGATTCCATGATCCCTATAGGACGCGGCCAGCGAGAATTAATTATTGGTGACAGACAGACCGGTAAAACAGCGGTAGCTACAGATACAATTCTCAATCAACAAGGTCAAAATGTAATCTGTGTTTATGTGG